ATAGAATTCAGAAGAATATGTAAGTGATTCGTACACAGCATCTCTTTCGTTTATCAATGGTTCGACCAATTGATATGTTTCCACAAATAATTGAAATTCAATTTTTTGATCTGTATCTTCAATTTTTGGAAAGTTAGAAAGTTCTTCGGGTAAACCCTGATCGATGAACCTGCAAAATCCTTCAAATTGGATCTGATGAAACCCAGGTATTGTAAACATTCCCTCATTTCTATCTCGGAGCATTTTTATTTAATTTCCCATTTATCAAAAATCCTATTACATTATTGGCGTAGTCTTCATCGAATTAGATAGATGATCTAGCAATGATGGAATTGATCGTCTATTTACGATTCCGGAATAACATGAAATTTGAAGCCAATTGATGTAAGTTCTTTCTAAGAGGTGGAATAGAATAACAACCCCTTTACATACAAGGGAATGAGTATGTGGTGGGGCGAAAGGGCTTGGACCTTTCCGGTACCTCTAAATGGTACCGGCAATCTACCACGGAACGCCCCCGACTTTCATGCTGATTTTTTTGATCTCATTTTTCTTATGATAAAAATATAATTACGCCATTGATTTACTTGTTATTTATGTCGATATTTTATTATAATGTTTTATTATAATAAAATATCGACATATTTTCTAGAGGGTTCTTTCTTGTGTTTTGTTCGGCGTCTTCTTCGTCGAGAAAGTCCAAACCCAAGTCTATAAATTACCCTTCTTTGTCGTAAATGTCCAAACACCAGTCTATAAACCCCTCTTCGCCAACAAGGTTCAAACATAAGGATACAAATTGCTCTTCGTTGAGAAGGTCCAAATGGGAGTTTCTAAAGTCCTCGTAGCCGAGCAAGAACCAATACAGGTCTCGAAAATATAGTTTCTTTACCCTCGCGACGAGATAGTCTGCGCGATATTTTTGATATTTCGCATCGCACATGTCTAGTACTTCGAGCATTCGTAGAAATTCCACACGTACTCGCAGCCAGGCATGTACATGTGGTACATATTCTCGAATGGCGTATGGTTTGTTTCTTAGGTTGGTTCGTAGAGCGTCTCGTAGAGATTCGCGAGCAACCAAATCTAAGTTGGAAGCGGGGTTGGAAAAAGGTTCCTCACCTTCGAAGAGGAAACGTTTCCAGGCGCCAGACCAAAACCCAACCCTGATATCATACTTCCTTTCGTCCGTTCTTTCTAGCAGCGCGCATTGAAGTTCGGCCCAAAGACAAGCTTTTGTTGCGCGAATAGAGTTTGCATTTCGAAAAAAAATTTTTTTTCTTTTCGAAAGCCAGTTGGCTCCTTCGGCTTTGGCAAAGTCGCTGATACTCCCCGAGGCGGCGCCATTCCGCGACGCGAATTTTTTCAAGAGAGTAGATACGATCTCGCGACGCCCCATTGCAAGGCAGATTAAGCAAAACATTTCGTAGACGTCCCCGTCGTTGTTATCCGAGGGTAGTATCCCTCCTTTAGTATAACAAAGGTATTTCCTTTTCGGTAGATGCATAGGCCCATTATAGAGCGAAATGCACTTTTCTAGTTTTCCCACAATTTCCAATGTAGGTAGAAATCCAGAATAGAGTCCGACCCCAACGACCGAATTAGTTATTCTCATAAACAAGTTGCTTTTCATTAATAATCCCCTCCCTGGGGGTTTTTTTTTTATTTTATATTGTCTCTTGCATGTGTTAAGCATGCCGCCAGCGTTCATCCTGAGCCAGGATCGAACTCTCCATGAGATTCATAGTTGCATTACTTATAGCTTCCTTTTATATTGTCTATATAATGGCCAATTTTTTATATATAAAATTATATATATGTAATTAAATATATATGCGTCAGGTGCGGTAATAGGTGCGATATTAGCAGTCATTCCCTATCTAGAACAACTAGCACAACTTTTCAACGTCCATGGGGACTTATTTTCCCGGTAAAATTCTCGGCTCCATCTGACTAGTTCCGGGTTCGAATCCCCGGCAACCCTTTGTTCAAAAAATCCTCTGTAGAGAAGAGAGACATTTTTACCTATTTTTTCTTCAATGAAAATTGAAGTGTGATAATTTACTGATAATTCTATGATTCCGTTCTGGAGTTTAGAGGGACTAATATATGTTATAACGCTCTATAGTCCCTGTAGGTAAGATATGTTATAAAAATCTACAGTTCCTATGAAAAATGTTCATTAGGTTTTTGGATGATTTTGGCGGCATGGCCGAGCGGTAAGGCGGGGGACTGCAAATCCTTTTTCCCCAGTTCAAATCTGGGTGTCGCCTGACTATTTGACATAGATAGCGATCGATCTAGATTATACTTTATTACCTAAAAAAGTAAAAAAAGAGTGGGCCTTAGTATTTCTAGCCTATTTTACTTGTCTTTAGTCTTTGCCGATTCGAAATCATAGAGGAATTTTTTAGAAGTGGATTTATGAAATTGGTTCCTCAACAGTCTTCGGTGAGAATCCCTTTTTGACTCTGCACCATTGATTCCACTATTATTAGGG